CCGCTGTAATTTTTACAATTAATGTTTAAATGACCTTCAAAAGTAAGTAAATACATTCGAAACATATAAAATGCAGTTAATCCTGCTGTGAAACAAGCTATTATTGCAAAAATGGATGAATACAACCAACTATCATTAAGAATTTCGTCTTTGGACCAAAAACAAGCAAGAGGTGGAATACCACAAAGAGAAAGTGTGCCTAATAAAAATGAAATTTTTGTAATTGGGACATATTTTGTTAAACCACCCATAAGAACCATATTCTGGCTTTTATCTGGGGAATACCCAACAATAGTTTCCATTGAATGAATAATGGATCCAGATCCTAAAAACAACAATGCTTTTGAATAGGCATGAGTGATCAAATGAAATAAAGCAGCTCGATAAGATCCCATACCTAAAGCTAACATAATATAGCCCAATTGCGACATTGTCGAATAGGCTAGACTTCTTTTAATGTCTCTTTGAGCAAGAGCTAAAGTAGCTCCTAATAGTATTGTTATTATACCTACCAAAGAAATTATATTCATTATGTAAGGTATGACTGTAAAAAGAGGAAAAAGTCGAGCTACAAGAAAAATTCCTGCTGCTACCATAGTAGCAGCATGTATAAGAGCCGAAATAGGAGTAGGGCCTTCCATGGCATCAGGTAACCATACATGAAGAGGGAATTGCGCAGACTTAGCAACCGCACCAACAAATAATAGGGAAGCACACAAAGTCAGAAATAAAGAATTGGCCCTATTATTATCAATCCAATTATTGGCTATTTCAAACAAATCACGAAATTCAAAACTCCCCGTTATCCAATAAAGACCTAAGATTCCTAAAAATAAACAAAAATCCCCTACACGATTAGTTACAAACGCTTTTTGACAAGCAGTTGCCGCAAGGGGTCGTGTGAACCAAAAACCTATTAATAGATACGAACACATTCCAACTAATTCCCAAAAAATATAAATTTGTATCAAATTTGAACTAGTAACTAATCCCAGCATCGAAGCGTTAAAAAAACTCATATAAGCAAAAAATTTCAAATAGCCTTGATCGTGAGACATATAATTGTCACTATAAATAAGAACCATTATTCCAACAGTAGTAATTAATATTAACATAATGGAAGTAAGCGGATCTATTAAGTGGCCTAAATCTAACGAAAAATCATTATTTAGGGTCCAAGACCATACATATTGGTAGACTGGACTGCCGTTTATTTGCTGAATAGACAGATTGGCGGAAAAAATCATAACGATACTTAGTAATAAAATACTAGGAAAAGCCCATATACGACGAATATTTTTTGTTGCCGTCGGGGCAAGTAAAAGGCCTACCCCTATTGCTATAGGAACCGGAAGGGGGACGAAAGGTATGATCCACGCATATTGATACATATGTTCCATAAAAAATAAACTTTTTTTATTGTTAAATTGTTTCCGATTCACCAGCTCTTATATATATATATTTAGAACGGAGCAAAAAAAATCAAGATATGAAAAGACTTTACTTTGATTACTTTAATAGATAGAAAATAGATAGAAATAGAATAAATTTATTTGTATTTCCAATACAAATAAAAATGAAAAATGATTCCTTTTTAAAATTATTATTATTAATTAATAATATATGAACATATAGAATATAATATTTTCACTCATTGCATTATTACAATAATTTAGTTTAGATACATAAAACAAGTTCAAAAATTATGACAAAACAAATAAGTACTTGATTCCGAGGATCCTATGATCCACCAATAACTCAACCCGATAAACAAAATAACAAGATCTCTTTGTTTTTTTCGTTAATTTATTCTGAATTCAGAATCATTAATTGGGTCTGAAATAACCCGTTGGGGAACTAAGTGAGTTGCTTACATTTTTTTCAATAAAGCAACTTCAATTTATACTTGTGATCAATTTTATAATATTCGTCGATTTGTTACTCGTGACTTCAGTTTGCACAGAGCTGGAATAATATAAAAATTTCTGGTTCAAATCACATATCGTTTAATTTTAATAAATTAATTTTAATTACTAATGGATACTAATTCTTTAATATTTTAAACTTAATGAGATGGAATTTTCTATTGTGGTATATTGTAGGATAAAATTTTTGTGTCTACTAGACATAGGCTCAAAAAATTAGGAACAATATACCATTTTTATCTTTACAAAGTTTTCTCTTTCTCATTAGTGGGTTTTTGTGGGACGGGGATTGTTATTTCCCCATCGATTCACTTTTCACAAAAATTAAATTTAAAAGGGCTTATTGGGTTCTGTATACCGAATATATATATTCTATATTTTAACTTAACTTTAACTATAGGATAGATCAAGATACCTATCCATAAAGCGCAATACCCATTCCATAATGAATAATCATTTTATAAATATGGAAGATAAAATTTAACTTTATTGGTATATCTATAGCCTACTAATTGGTTTGACCAATACTTAATTGGTTTTATAAATAATACCACGAATTATAGGTACGATTAAAATCCTAGCAATTTTATAGTTAATCCAGTTTTCAAGCTATCCAACAAACATTTTAAACCTCCTTACAATTCTGAAATTTTACAAGAACTTAAACCGCACTGAATGGTTTTTCGTGCGGTTTTAAAACTAACAACAATTGCCCCAATCCACACTACAATTAAGTAAGATAATGATTATTGAACGTTTAAATAGTAATTTAAAGGATATTTTGAATCTTTTTACAAAATAAATATTGCAATTGCCTCCTCCAATCTCGACGATTAAAAATGAATGGGCTATTATGATTTCGAGCAAGCCGCTATGGTGAAATCGGTAGACACGCTGCTCTTAGGAAGCAGTGCTAGAGCATCTCGGTTCGAGTCCGAGTGGCGGCATATTTCTAAAAAAGAAATACTAGTAAAATAAACACTATAATAATTCCTATAATGGATAGAATCTAATTCCAGATCTCCCATTGTTGGAGGATATCCTTTTTAGGATTTTTTATGATATTTTTGACTTTAGAACATATATTAACTCACATTTCTTTGGCGATTGTTTCAATTGTACTCACGATTTATTTGATTAACTTATTAGTCCACGAAATCGTAGGATTATATGATTCGTCTGAAAAAGGAATGGTAGCCGCTTTTTTATGTATAACAGGATTATTAGTTATTCGTTGGATTTATTCGGGGCATTTACCCTTAAGTAATTTATATGAATCATTAATGTTCCTTTCATGGAGTTTATCCATTATTCATATGCTTCCTTATTTTAGAAAACACAAAAATCATCTAAGTGCAATAACTGCACCCAGTGCTATTTTTACTCAAGGATTTGCCACTTCAGGTCTTTTAACTGAAATGCATCAATCCACAATATTAGTACCTGCTCTACAATCACAGTGGTTAATGATGCACGTAAGTATGATGGTATTGAGCTATGCATCTCTTCTCTGCGGATCATTATTATCAGTAGCTCTTCTAGTCATTACATTTCGAAAAAATAAAAATATTTTTTTAAAATGTAAAAACAACCATTTTAGGTCATTTTCATTTGGCGAAATTCAATACGTGAATGAAATGAGCCATGTTTTACAAAAAAATTATTTTATTTCGTTTAGAAATTATCATAGGCATCAATTAATTCAGCAATTGGATTGTTGGAGTTCTCGTGTCATTAGTCTCGGCTTTCTATTTTTAACCATGGGTATTCTTTCGGGAGCAGTATGGGCTAATGAAGCGTGGGGATCCTATTGGAATTGGGACCCAAAAGAAACTTGGGCATTTATTACTTGGACAATATTCGCAATTTATTTACATACTAGAACAAATGCAAATTTTCAAGGCTCAAATTCTGCAATTGTGGCTTCTATAGGATTTTTTATAATTTGGATATGCTATTTTGGAGTAAATCTATTAGGAATAGGGCTGCATAGTTATGGTTCATTCGGATTAACATTTAATTGAAGAAAAGCAGTTACGAATAGAATATACAATACATAGGAATAATAGCATAAGCATAGATAACGAAAGGTTGTACGAGTTTTTGAAAATCATTTGAATCATTACTTGACTTTATTCAAATGATTTTCAAAAACTACAAAAATACTTGATTACAATATTACAATTTAAGTTTAAGTGAATTTATTTTAGTTTATATTATTTTATTATTATTTTATTAATTTAATTATTAATTAATTTAATTATTAATATTAATATTCAAAATTTATTATAAAATAAAAACTATCTAACTATCTATAAAAATAATTAGATATAATAGCTTCTACCTTGTCAATTGACAGTGAGAGAACGAAATCCGGATAAATACCAATACCTATTACGGGTAGAAAGATACAGATTGAAAGAAATAGTTCTCGCGGACCAGAATCCAAAAAATGATAATTTTGAGAATTAAATTGCTTGTATCCGTAGAACATCTGACGTAACATAGATAATGAATAAATAGGAGTTAATATCATTCCAATTGCCGTTACAAAAGTGATTAGTATTTTTGGCATTAAAAGAAATTTTTGGCTCGTAATTAGTCCAAAAAATACTACCAATTCTGCAACAAAACCACTCATTCCAGGCAATGCAAGAGAAGCCAGCGAAAAGCTACTGAACATTGTAAATATTTTTGGCATTGGGATAGTTATTCCTCCCATTTCATCGAGATAAACAAGCCGTGTTCTATCGTAACTCGTTCCTGCCAAGAAAAAAAGTGCAGCACCGATAAATCCATGAGAGATCATTTGTAAAAGGGCCCCATTGAGTCCTGTATCAGTTATGGAACTAATTCCTATAATTATGAAACCCATATGAGATACAGAGGAATAGGCAATTCTTTTTTTTAAATTGCGCTGACCAGGAGATGCTGAAGCTGCATAGATTATTTGAATTGCACCTACTATCATCAACCAGGGAGAAAATATAGAATGAGCATGGGGTAATAATTCCATATTGATACGAACCAATCCATATGCTCCCATTTTTAATAAGATTCCAGCTAAAAGCATACATGTACTGTAATGGGCTTCCCCATGAGTATCTGGTAACCATGTATGTAGGGGTATAATCGGTAATTTGATAGCATAAGCAATAAGAAATCCAAAATAGAATAGTATTTCCAATGCCACAGGATACGGCTGATTGGCTGATGTTTCAAAATTTAATGTTGGTTCATTAGAACCATATAAACCCATACCTAGAACTCCCATTAAGAGAAAAACGGAACCCCCCGCGGTGTACAAAATAAACTTTGTAGCTGAGTACAAACGTTTCTTCCCTCCCCACATGGATAAAAGTAGGTATACAGGAATTAATTCTAACTCCCACATGATAAAAAAAAGTAAAAGATCTCGAGAAGAAAATGATCCTATTTGACCGCTGTACATTGCTAACATAAGGAAATGGAACAATTTCGAATCTCGAGTAACTGGCCAAGCCGCTAAAGTAGCTAAAGTAGTGATGAATCCCGTGAGTAAAATGGGTCCTATGGAAAGCCCATCAATTCCCAGTCTCCAATGAAAATAAAAAAAATAGATCCATTTATAATCTTGTTCCAATTGGATTAATGGATCATCCAATTGGAAATGATAACAGAATAAATAGGCCGTTAAAAGTAGTTCTAATAAGCATATACAAATAGTATACCACCTAATAACCTTATTTCCTCTATGAGGGAAAAATAAAATGAAAGTACCCGCGAATATTGGCAAAACAACAATTATAGTTAACCAAGGAAAATCATTCGTGGTAAAAACAAGATACACTTACTTTGACTTTGATCCGAAAACCCGTACTCGAGAAAAGAAAAATTCTTATATAATAATAAAATAAGAATTTTTTCTTTTCTCGAGTACGGGTTTTGTCGGTAAAGATAAAAAATGATGGATTCAAGTGGAATTTTCTCGAACGTATCAATAAGCTAGACCCATGCTACGAGTTGTCTCGTGCCATAAATAAACCCGGACACTCAAAAAATCGGTTGGGCAAGCGGATTCACACCTTTTACAACCTACACAGTCTTCTGTTCTTGGAGCAGAAGCAATTTGTTTAGCTTTACACCCGTCCCAGGGTATCATCTCTAATACATCCGTGGGGCAGGCTCGTACACATTGAGTACACCCTATACATGTATCATAAATCTTTACTGAATGTGACATTGGATCTATAATTTTTTTTAACATCATAAAATTTCGATCTAGTAAAGTAGTAAATTAATTATATATTGTGGACACCAGATGAATCAATGATTTAGTAGATTTACCAGAATCAATCTACTTATGGATCTGCTCATGAAAGAAGGCCAAGATACTTTGATTTATTACATTTTATCAAACAGCACTATATGCTGCACATACCCATTTTTTTTATTGGCAGATATTCTATATATTTTTTTATATGTATATCCCTATTTATTCAACAAATTCGATTGATTGATACGAGTTGATTTTCTGTTACGATGAATTGATGAAACAATAGCTAATCCTATAGCTGCTTCAGCGGCTGCAATTGCTATAACAAAAATCGAGAAAATGTCTCCTTTTAATTGGCGACTATCAAATAAATCCGAAAATGTTACGAAATTTATATTAACTGCATTCAGTATAAGCTCAAGACACATAAGCGCTCGAACCATATTTCGACTTGTAATTAATCCATAGATGCCGATGGATAATAAATAGGCACTCAAAACAAGTACATGTTCGAGCATCATTGAACAACTCCTCATCAATCTTGATTCATTTCAATATGAACAACAATTCAACCGATTCAATTGGCTAAAATCGAATTTAAAAAGTACGCAAGAAGGTATTATTAATAGAAAATAGATATAAATATAAAATATATATAATTTCTGTTTTTTTTATACATGAACAATAAAAAAAATAGTTTAATTTAAAGAAAAGAACAAGTCTACAAGTCTATATTAATTAAATTATATTAATTAATATAATTTTTTGAATTTCATTTCGAAATATTTAGTACTGACGAGCCATAGTAATTGCACCTATCAAGGCAACTAAAAGAATTATCGAAATAAGTTCAAATGGAAGAAAAAAATCTGTTGATAAATGAATCCCAATTTGTTGACCATTATTTATCAAGTCCTGCTCTATAATCTGGTTTGACCTTGTAGTCCAAATAATACCGTACCATGACGTATCTGGGATAGTAGTAATTAATGAAAAAAAAATACTTGTACAAACCAATGAAGTGACTCCATCTCCAACAGTCCAAAGATAGAAATCTTTGTAATATTCTAAACCATTCATAAACATCACGGCAAATACAATTAATACATTTATTGCTCCCACATAAATAAGAAGCTGTGCAGCAGCTACAAAATGGGAGTTCGATGGAATATGGAATAAGGATGTACAAACAAGAACCAATCCCAACGAAAAGGCAGAAAAAATGGGATTCATAAGTAATACCACTCCTAGACTTCCCACTATAAGACCCAATCCCAAAAAAACTAAAAGAAAATCATGTATTGGTCCAGGCAAATCCAT